TTAATGGTTGTCTAGTAGATATACCAAGTTATCGCTGCAAACCCCGAGATATTATTACAACGAAGGATGAACAAAAAACCAGAGCTCTCATTCAAAATTCTCTTGCTTCATCCTCCCAGAAGAAAAAGAAATTGCCAGAACATTTGACTCTTCACTCATCCCAATATAAAGGATTAGTCAATCAAATAATAGATAGTCGTCGGGTTGGTTTGAAAATCGAAGAGTTGCGAGTTGTAGAATATTATTCCCGTCAGACTTGAACCCAACTAAAATAAGATTCGAAAATTTGGGCCCCCTTTTCGACGAAGTAAATCGACCTAAGATAGGGGGGTTTTCCCATTTATGTATCATAAACAGCTCGGCGGGGATATTTGCATTCCTTGGCCGCTCTTTCCAGTATTTTTCCGTACTACAAAACTACAAAAATGAGTAATCGAGAATCTATATCAAAGAAAGATCCACTGGTTGGACGTCTTCGTTGTTACTTGATTTGATACATTGTGGTCAATAAGGGTCGTGAATTCAGTGAAGGGACGGAAAGAGAGGGATTCGAACCCTCGGTAAACAAAAGCTTACATAGCAGTTCCAATGCTACGCCTTGGACCGCTCGGCCATCTCTCCTACAAAATCTTATGTTCTGATTATGGCCCAGAAATCGAGTGAATGGCGAGTTATTCCTATTATTGCCGTATATATCTGACGCATCAATTCGAACAATTCTAAATAGCAAAATAGAAAACTTTTTCTCAACGAAAGAAAGATTCGTGTCTCGAAAAATGCATTTTTTTTTTTTGAAAAAAACGATTATTTAAATTATTTAATTTAAAACTAAAAACAAAGGATATATCGATTCATACGCCGATCCCGGTTTTTTCTGATATTTGTACCATATCGGATTAAACCAATGAATTGGACCGAATCTGCGGGTGGATCTAGATTTTAGACTAGGGTTCCTAGACCATGGTTATGTTTAGACTCTGATTCCATAGTCAGTCAAAAATCCCCTTCTAGTTTCAGATTTATCAACAACACCTCCTTAACCCATAGATCCATTTCAAAGATCTATTTCAAATTCGTGAATCCTCCCCTGGATTTTTCTATTTCGATTGTTTGTATAATGTATACACGCTATGCGCAGAAAAAAAAAAAAGAATAGAAGGCAGTTTGCTTTTAGAATGATTATTCGATGCGTTTTCCTCTTTAGATGGATCATAATCCAATCAAAACTTCTCGAGTTATCAAAATCTGTAGGAAAAATTCCTTGATTCTTCAACTTCAATGAAATAGTTCCGTTCATTGGTATACTACTCCATTTGGATGCAATCCAATTTCAAATATTTCCTTTCTATCCGTGTCAAAAAGTAACAATTTGATTTGAGTGGAAGGTCTATTTTTTTTAACGAGTCTTTTTGTGTGATTTCGTACTGTACAATTCCTTTGTTTGTGGGATTCTTTTCCCACGAGGGATAATGAGAAGAATTAGGGAGTGGATTGGGAACTATGCCTAGATCACGGATAAATGGAAATTTTATTGATAAGACCTCTTCAATTGTAGCCAATATCTTATTACGAATAATTCCGACAACTTCAGGAGAAAAAGAGGCATTTACTTATTACAGAGATGGTGCGATTTGATTCTTTTTATTTATTTACCATTCTCAGTCTTACGAGAAAGGCATATGATTCGGAATAGAATGAAAAAAGATTATTCTATTATTAATATAAGATATTTATATATTAAAATTAAAAGAAATCTGAAAGAAACCTATGCTTCGTGAAGGTGACGTTTGGAAATAGAACAATTCCTTCTATCGTGTATCCCCGATTGATGCAGCCTCAGATGCTTCCATTTTTCGATTTGAGTATTGAGCGAAAGGTTCCACCTATAGGTTCTTACAGGTCAATCCTACTCCACTAGTACCAATAGGCGGCATATAGGAAGAAGCACTACACCGAGGAATCAACAACACGAAAACTTTAGTTAGAACTTATCCCCTTTCCTTATCGGGATCGGGACTAACAAGCAAGAATGGTTGGGACAACAAACATCCATCTCGTGCGTACTTTGGATACCCGTAGAACCATCGAAGTCCGTTGAAGTGACTCATTCCTGGAAATAGGGGGCGTTGAGGACAAAGAAATTGTTGGAGTTACCTTTTCTATCTACCACCAATACCCTGTATGTTAAGAAAGGGCCTCTTGCAGGAAGGCTGGCTAGAGATTTCTTGTAAAAATACTAGCCCCTGTCAGTTCATAATGAGAATATTTCAATATTTTTTTTTTTGAATTCCATGGATTAGTATCATTCATTATGCGCAGAAGGGAGGAGCCGTATGAGATTGAAATCTCACGTACGGTTCTGGAACGGGGATTATTTGAATAGAATGAACAACCGTAACGGATGTCAGCTCAATCCGAAGGAAATTATGCGGAAGCTTTACAGAATTATTATGAAGCTACGCGACTCGAAATTGATCCCTATGATCGAAGTTATATACTC